TCCGATTACGAGGTCTAAATAGTTAGTATGAATCATAGTTCTAATATTTTAGAATTGAGTTTCTATATTCCGTGCTCCAGATACTAAAATAAATATCTAACGGGATAAAGACATCTCTATCAAGACGACAGATCCTTTTTATGTTCTGTATTATCAATAGGATCAATTATAACAAGTCACACACTCATATTCCGGAAATAGAGAAACAAATAAATTCCACGATCGAACTACCAAAAAAAAATGGACTAGGCTAATAATAAACCTAAATGTTTCACTTTACTTTCTATTGAAAAACTTGTTACTCAATTCTTGTGAATCTAATTCATAGAAATTCCGTCCAGTAAAATAGACGAATTATAAATCTCCAAAATAATAGATAGAAATATCGCAAATAAAGCCATTGCAATACCCATCAAAGGAGTAGTGCCCCATCCCGGAGCTACTTTACCATATTCTGAATTTAATGGTTTCAATAAATCCCCTACAACAGTTCGTCTTGGACCAGAGCTAGAACTATCCTCAACAGTTTGTGTAGCCATAAATACTATTTATTATTCATTGAGATCTGTTGACTTTGTATACCATTCCACTGTAAATAGGATATCTTATCCTATAGATTAATTGTGGTCTTGAAATTTTATAATTCTAATAATGGAAACAGCAACTCTTGTTGCCATCTTTATATCTGGTTTACTTGTAAGTTTTACTGGGTATGCCTTATATACTGCTTTTGGGCAACCCTCTCAACAACTAAGAGACCCATTTGAAGAACATGGGGACTAGTTGAAGTAATGAGCCCCCAATATTGAGGGCTCATTACTTCAATTGAGATAATGAAAAATCATTTTATCTTTTTAGTTGGAACTTTAGGGGGTTCTCTAAAAAAGATAGCGAAAAAAATGATTCCTAAAGTCGAGACTAAGAGGAATGTATAAACCAATGCTTCCATAGATTTAATCGTGGTTTACAATTATAGCTTTCATACCTGTTTATTGTTTATTGGAGCTCATCTACTGGAGAAAAAAAAAAAGAAAGAACAAGAGTAAAAGAAAGTGCAATGATTCAAATCAAGATTTATTTGGTTTTCTATGTCAAATACAAATAAATAATAAAAAAAAAAAGGAATAAAAGAATGTTCTATTAGACTACCTGTCTTCTTGTAGTTGGATCTCCAAGTTTTTGGAATGCTCCAAATTCTACTTGAGCATCCAAATCTGGGTCAATACCAGCAAAAACATCTCTGAATAAAGTTCTAGCACCATGCCAAATGTGCCCGAAAAAAAAGAGCAGAGCAAATGAAGCATGTCCAAAAGTAAACCAGCCCCTTGGACTGCTACGAAAAACACCATCCGATTTCAAAGTAGCACGATCTAATTCAAAAATTTCACCCAATTGAGCACGTCTAGCATATTTTTTCACAGTAGCGGGATCACTATAACTGACTCCATTGAGTTCACCACCATAGAACTCAACAGTTACACCTACTTGTTCGACACTATATTTGGATTCTGCCCTTCGAAAAGGAACATCAGCTCTAACAATTCCGTCTCCGTCTATCAAAACAACCGGAAATGTTTCAAAAAAAGTAGGCATACGACGTACAAAAAGTTCACACCCCTCTTTATCTCGAAAAATGGGATGTCCTAACCAACCAACAGCTATTCCATCTCCATTGTCCATTGAACCCGCTCTAAACAATCCCCCTTTTGCTGGATTATTTCCGATGTAATCATAAAAAGCTAATTTTTCGGGAATTTTAGACCAAGCTTCTGATAAACTTTGATTTTCGGCTAGCCCAGCACCAACTCTTCTATATATTTCTTGCTGGAAGTATCCCTGATCCCATTGATAACGAGTGGGACCAAATAATTCAATCGGGGTAGTTGCTGAACCATACCACATAGTTCCAGCAACAACAAAAGCCGCAAAAAAGACAGCCGCAATACTGCTGGAAAGGACAGTTTCAATATTTCCCATACGCAATCCTTTGTATAGACGTTGGGGTGGACGCACACTAAGATGGAAAAGACCCGCTAATATGCCCAATGTTCCTGCTGCAATATGATGAGAAGCTATCCCCCCCGGAACAAAAGGATCAAAACCTTCCACACCCCATGCGGGATTTACGGATTGTACCCTTCCTGTTAGTCCATAAGGATCGGATACCCATATTCCAGGACCGTACAATCCTGTTACATGAAATGCGCCAAAACCAAAACAAGCCACCCCTGCAAGAAATAAATGAATTCCAAAAATTTTGGGCAAATCCAAAGAAGGTTTTCCAGTACGTTCATCACAAAAGATTTCTAGATCCCAATAGACCCAATGCCAAATAGCCGCTAAAAAGCACAAGCCCGAAAACACAATATGTGCCCCGGCCACACCTTCATAACTCCAAATGCCCGGATTCGTTATAGTACCCCCTGTGATACTCCAGCCACCCCATGAATTAGTTATTCCTAAACGAGTCATGAAGGGTAGAACAAACATACCCTGTCTCCACATTGGATCAAGAACAGGGTCAGAGGGATCAAAAACTGCTAATTCATATAGAGCCATTGAACCGGCCCAACCAGCAACTAGAGCTGTATGCATTATATGGACAGAAAGTAAACGGCCTGGATCATTTAATACAACAGTATGAACACGATACCAAGGTAAACCCATGAAAATACTCCTTATATCAACAAAAAATAGACACTATCTTACTTTATTGCGCTGGAAAAACTGTACTATAGGACCCTTGCCTTTCAGTCGATTATTTCGAAGAAATGTTCTAGTTTTTTTTTGTAATAGTGGAACAATCAATCATATTTGTAGGAACAAAAAGAAACAGATCTATTCTATACCCAATAAGTAACAATACGCAATGCAATGGTGGTGGGGTTGACAATTTTATTTTTGAGTATTTAAATAAATACATACTTTAAATAAATACATACAGAGACAGGCATATTTTTTTATCAATCTACCTACCCATTCGTAATAACATTACTTTTTTTGGTCTTCTTTTTTTTTTTATGATTTAAAAATAAAAAGTACAGTATAATAAAAGCAACAAATCATTATTAACATAATAAACCCATTCTTACGTTTCCACACTAAAGTGAGATATATAATTTTCTTTTTTCTCTTCATTTTATGCCCATTGGTGTTCCAAAAGTACCCTTTCGAAGTCCTGGGGAACACGATGCATCTTGGATTGATATATAGTGCGACTTGTCAGATATATTTGGTCATATGGAATTTCCCCGTTTTCTCCCTCAATTGGGATATCCTCTTTTTCACCCTAAAAAAAGAATGATTGAATCATAAAAAATTTGGAGCGTGAAATATAATGAAGTCCAATTAGATCGATTTTTTGGTTTTTTGGGGGGGGTATTGAAATTACTATTTTTAATTTAGAAGAATTTATGGTTGACTTGGTTGGATTAATAAAATGAAGTACCCAGGCTCTGTTTCGAAAAAAACCAATTAGTAATATATCTACGATTAATATTTCTATCATATATTTGATAGAAAAGGTGAAATAAGAAATTAAAAAAGTTGTAAAAAAAAGACATGGTATTGTCGTATTTGTCCTGTATGTACAAATCAAAATCGAGCAGATCTTTACTCAGAGTAGAAAAGAAACCTAAAAGAATTGAAGAAGTCCATTAAGAAACAAGAAAATTACATTGTGATTAGGGTTCGATCCCGATGAAAGCAATACATCAATGAGAAGTTAATTCAATAAATTAAGTACATTGTTTTTTCGTTAGAAATTCGAAAAAATCTATTATGAAAAGGTAAAGACGGTTGAAATAGACACATTGATTCCTTTTTGTTTATATGATTTTTAGTGAAAACCGTATGCATCAAAAGGTGCGTGTACGGCTATTATAAGGGATAAAATTGAATCCCAATCAATCGACTTTATCGAGAAAGATTACTTTTTTTAGGCCAAGAGGTTAATAGTGAAATATCGAATCAACTTATGACCATTTTGGTATATCTCAGTATGGAAAATGAGAACAAAGATGTGTGTCTGTTTATAAATTCTCCAGGCGGGTGGGTAATACCCGGAATAGCTATTTATGATACAATGCAATTTGTACAACCAGACATACAGACAGTGTGTATGGGATTAGCCGCTTCAATGGGATCCTTCATTTTGGCAGGAGGAGAAATTACCAAACGTCTAGCATTCCCTCACGCTTGGCGCCAACGATTCTTTTATTTGAGAATATATATAAAGACTATACCTTCACCATAAAAACACTTAAGTAATAATAGCATGGTACTTCGAATTCGATATGCAAATCTTTGTTTTTTAAACTATTTGATTATGTATAGAAAGAGTAGTATGAAAAAATAGGGTATTTCTAATTTTATCTGATTTATTAGGAACTTAGTTTAGTTTTAGTGTCACAGACTTTTTTGTTTTTAGTTTTCATACCAGAAAACTTTTTACAATATTTATGCTTTACAACATTAATTTGAATTAGAATTAGAAGAAAAAATTACATATGATAAAAAAAAAAAAAAGAAACCTTTGGATTGTTGAATAAAAAACAAGACGAAATAGGAAAACAACGGAACCATCGTAGTATTTAAAAATATTCAAAAATAAAAAAAGGTTGGTTATTTTATTTATTTTATATTTATTATTTAAGGATCGAAATCCAAAGAATCCAATAGATTTTTTTACTTCTTTTTCTTTTCCATCGAAGAAAAAAGAAATTGCATACGTGAAAGAGCCGTATGCATCAATACGCAGAAAATGCTTGTACGGTTATTGAATCTTATCTTTGCTCGTTTTTACTTTCTTATTTATTTGTATTTATCCTTTTCAGCTTAGTTTGAGTTAATTTTGGAAATACTTTCATCTCAGTTTTGGGAATAAAGAAAATCTTTACCAATAGAGAGGAAATCCTTATCCAATTTTTTTATCAATATAAGGAAAACACTTAATTAAGCTATATCATCAGGGTAATGATTCACCAACCTGCTAGTTCTTTTCACGAGGCACAAACAGGAGAATTTATCTTGGAAGCCGAAGAACTACTGAAACTACGTGAAACTATCACAAGGGTTTATGTACAAAGAACGGGCAAACCTTTATGGGTTGTATCCGAAGACATGGAAAGAGATGTTTTTATGTCAGCCGCAGAAGCCCAAGCTCACGGAATTATTGATCTTGTAGCAGTTAAATAAAAAATTAGCAAAAAGGATTCTTCTCAAATCCTGTACTCAAATCCTGTATTTGATATTTCATTTTATCTTTTTAATCTTTTTACCTAGTTTAATATAATATAATTTTTTTTTTATTATGGATCGATTCTATTCTATACTCATTATATAGAATCAATTATATATGTTTACTTAGCTATAATTACTAGAATTCATATATACTTATACTAAGTATATATGAATTCTAGTAATTATATATTATCTTTATAACACTTTATAACAATATAAAAATATAAAAACAATATAAAAATAATTCAAAATATTAAAATATTAATATTAATATAACAATAATATATATAACAGGTACAAATAATAAATCGAGGTACCCATTCTATGATAAACTTTCCTTCCATTTTTGTGCCTTTAGTGGGCCTAGTATTTCCGGCAATTGCAATGGCTTCTTTATTTCTTCATATTCAAAAAAACAAGATTTTTTAGATACGGGCAGTCGGGACAAATCTCATATATTTTTTTTTGATCTGGAAGTAATTCAATGAATTACTCCTTAAATTAAAGGTTAAAAAAAAAAAAGAGTACTAATTGATGAAAATTACTTCACAAATAAGGAAAAACGCTGGGGTTTTTATTTTCTTCCCCACCAACACCAAATTGTAATATATACAAAGGAGATAATAGAATATGAATAAATTCATTTTTTAATATTATGAATAGTTGTAATTATGAATAGTTGTATATAGTTGTTGTAATTAATATCTTTAACTATTATTATATTTTTAATAATTGTAAACCGAGAACAACATTATGATTCTAATAATCAGATCGGAGCAATTACTTATAGAGGCTATAAAAGGGTCTCTATGACTAAGTAATTGCATTCGGGCTCTGAGTCTTTCTTTAGGTTCATTAGCTTTATTAGGGGTTGGAATTTGCAGTTATCTTGGTATGTATGGATTTCATAGTTTTTTATGAAGAAATTAGCGATTTTCCATTTATTCCGAATTATATTTACTTCCCGTTTATTCCACAAGGGTCTACGATATTTTTATATGGAATCACGAGTCTTTATATTAATTTGTATTTGTGGTGGACAATTGTGTCGAATGTGGATGGTGGTTATAATATCTACGATAAAAAAGAGAGAATAGTACGTTTTATTCGTTGGGGACTTCTTGAAAAAATCGTTGTACCATTTCCGAAGTACCCATGAACTTAAGTCCATCAGAATAATAACAGTAGTTAAAGAAGAGGGTTTTTTTTTACTCGTACCCTTAATTATTATAGTATCATTTATATGGAAACCATAGAAAATGGATTCATTCCCTTGACTCGTATTGAGGATGATTTGATTCCACTACAAATTGCACAGAAAGCTGAAGAATTGTACTATTCTTTGTATGTACCGATTAAAATATTTCGAAAAAAAAAAATAATTTCTTAGGTCTAATTATTTTTTTTTTTTGAAATATTTTAATTTTTACAGGTCGAACATTATTTGTTTTAGAAATCCGATTAGAATATTCATTATTCAAAGTGCTCTTTCATGTATTCATCAAAAGGAATAATTGTTTTGAATCTTAGCAATTGATATCTTTTGAAATACTATTTTTTTATTCATTCGAATTGATAGTGTATTCTTTTGATTTCTATATTGTTTCTAAATTCAACAAGGCACGAACTAACTCCCGAATTGCAAATAAAAAAAAAAACGCGTGAATAGATTATATATTTATATATACATATAGGCTCTATGATTTGTAATAAAACTTATATAAATAAAACTTATACTTGATAGAAGGATTATTATTATATAGAGTTGACAAATGAGGTGAAGCTGAGTTCATTAAAGAAAAAAAATGGCAAAAAAGAAAACATTCATTCCCCTTTTATATCTTACATCTATAGTGTTTTTGCCCTGGTACATCTTTTTCACATTTAAGAAATGTCTGGAATATTGGTTTACTAATTGGTGGAATACTAGTCAATCCGAATTTTTTTTAAATGATATTAAAGAAAAGAGTATTCTAAAAAAAATCAATGAATTTAAGGAGTTATTCTTCTTGGATGAAATGCTAAAGGAATATCCGGAAACACGTCTACAAAACCTTCGTACTGGAATCTACAAAGAAACTATCCAATTAATTAAAACGTACAACGAAAATCGTATCCATACGATTTTGCACTTCTGGACAAATATAATCTGTTTCTTTATTCTAAGTGGTTATTCTATTCTAGGTAATCAAGAACTTTTTATTCTAAACTCCTGGGTTCAAGAATTTCTATATAACTTAAGCGACACAATAAAAGCTT